GATCGTTTAACCGTAGCAAGAGCACGAAAAATTGAGCGTTTCTTATCACAACCCTTTTTTGTAGCCGAAGTATTTACCGGTTCTCCAGGGAAATATGTTGGTCTAGCAGAAACCATTAGGGGGTTTCAATTGATCCTTTCCGGAGAATTAGATGGTCTTCCTGAGCAGGCCTTTTATTTGGTAGGTAATATCGACGAAGCTGCCACGAAGGCTATGAACTTAGAAATGGAGAGCAATTTGAAGAAATGACCTTAAATCTTTGTGTACTGACCCCTAATCGAATTGTTTGGGATTCAGAAGTTAAAGAAATCGTTTTATCTACGAATAGTGGCCAAATCGGCGTATTACCAAACCATGCTCCTATTGCTACAGCTGTAGATATAGGGGTTTTGAGAATACGACTTAAGGACCAATGGTTAACGATGGCTCTAATGGGTGGTTTTGCTAGAATAGGTAGTAATGAGATCACTGTTTTAGTAAATGATGCGGAAAAGAGTAGTGATATTGATCTACAAGAAGCTCAGCAAACTCTTGAAATAGCAGAAGCTAATTTGAGAAAAGCTAAAGGAAAGAGACAAATAATTGAGGCAAATCTAGCTCTTCGGCGAGCTAGGACAAGAGTAGAGGCTGTCACTGCAATTTCATAATTAATTCATTGGTACGTTCGAATAATCAAAAAAAGTTCTGTTTCTAATTCTAAACCCTAAATATTTTAATTTGATTCTGCCGAGTGAATCCAATCAAGCAAAATCCAATTTTGATACAACGCAATTCAAAAATAAATAAAAAATCTATAAAAATAGAAGAGGGGTGGGGCAAAAAACTTATTAGATACCGGAGTCAATGGTATCTAATAAGTTCTACCTACTATTGGATTTGAACCAATGACTCCCGCCGTATGAAAGCAATACTCTAACCACTGAGTTAAGTAGGTCATTTATCATCCCAAAAAGAACCAAGGGGAACCCATCCCGTCGATGGATTATAAATATCATATTCCTTATAAGCAATAATAATCTACTCAATATCACTCAAAAATTTAGGATGTTAGATCATAGAATATTCATCTTGACAACAAATGATCTATATACTAAAATATGCATCACAAGCACTAAGGGCTATAGCTCAGTTGGTAGAGCAACTCGTTTACACACGCGCCGATGTTTTTCAGGGGAGTCCATCATACAATCCACAAAAAGGATCTTATTGATAAATCGATGTCTTACTCCATAACTTTGAGGGAACAATAGCCTGACAAACGATTCGGTCCGATTTGGGTGCCCATTTAGGTACCAAACATACTCCATCGTCGATTTGTGAGATATTGATAGGGTGAATACCAGTACATTCAATGCTAGGCATAATGAGTATAAGGTCCTCAAAAATCTCTTTTCGTTCTATGAACTTTAAGGTGTATGAAGTTTCATATTTTATTTTTTAAGCCGAGCGGTAGAGACTTCATTTAACTTAAAACGATCTAGGCCAGAGGCAGACCTACGTCAAGATAACCCCCCATCTTTGAAACACTTTGGTAGTGCTCCTGGACCGGAATCAAAAAAATGAATCAGAGCACGTGGAGCCATCTCCTTATCTTATTTTTCGGTCAAGAAAAAATATGGCGAATTGGCTGATATTTCTATCAGTTAATGAAAGAGCCCAATGCAAAAAAAATGCATGTTGGGTCTTTGAAACAGCTCAGATCATTTTGATAAAAATAAGTTTGATTTGTTTTACCGAGAAGGTCTACGGTTCGAGTCCGTATAGCCCTAAAAAACAAAAAATGAATAAAATAAAAAATTGCATAATTTTTATTTCTTCATTTTTGTTTATTGCTTGTAACTGAACTCACTGGTTGGTTCATCGAAACTCAATTTTTACTAGAAACTCACTCGTGGGCTTCGTTTAAAGCAGAACCGAAAACTGAAAGAAAAACGTATTTCAATAGATCGAAAGGTCGGAATCCCTCCTTATCCAACCTTCAGCCATTAATCTTCGTAGGGAAATTCCGTGGGAATTTCCCTGTCCACAACCAAGGGATTAAGTTAGTGATACTCCTCGTCTTTAGTATGCCTAACCTTAATGAATTTAAGAAGTAAAAAGCATGACACAGGTTTGGTGAAAAACCCATTAAAGGGTTATTCACATAGATCTAGGGAATAACCCAACGTATTTGTGGAGAAGCTAAAGTTTGTTGAAAAACCAATCTCTTTTGTAAGTTTCATTGTCAATAATGTAAAAGTAAAATAAGCCTGTTCTTCGGATAGGCCTATAGACCCGGCCAAGCACCACAAAACAAGGGGGGGGGCGATCCTCTTTTTCTGTATGCAATCAAGAGAAAACCCCACCCAGATTTTAATAAACGGAATATACCAACACTAAGATTAAGATATTCGAAATCCCGAGACGGAACTACTTATCCGTTCTCTTCTATTTCAATATTTTATTTGTTCTATTCTAAAATCACTAATCAAAATCAAAAAAGGACAAAAAGACTCCACAACCCTATGTCCTACAAAAACCCAAATCTATAAAATCTATAAAATCAAATTTTTCTAAAAAAAAAATTTCAAATATTCAAAATAATAATTTTTTTAGAAGTCGCTTTCTTTAGCAAGAATCCTAGGCGAAGACAAGATAATTTGTCTAAGCGTAATCTAGTTAGTTATACTAACTAAAGAAATTAAATAAAATCGAACGCAAAAAATTAAGTAGAATTTAAGGATCCTGAAAATAGGATCCTCGTGAAGTCAGTCGATAAAACTCGAAATGAGATATGCCCCCTCGATAATCAAAGGAAACTAGATGGTTTCGCCAAAATGAATTCTTGTTTTCACTAAACAATTGTGGTTGACTTTACAACTTCACTTCGAATCGACCAATCCCATATATTTTCCACCCTCATATTCATAGGAGTGCGTCTATGTTTTTGCTTTACGAATATGATCTTTTTGGGGCATTTCTAATAATATCAAGTCTTATTCCTATTTTTTTTAATTTCCGGGATTTTCGCCCCGATTAGGAAAGGGCCGGAGAAACTTTCTAGTTATGAATCGGGTATAGAACCAATGGGCGACGCTTGGTTACAATTTAGAATACGTTATTATATGTTTGCTCTAGTTTTTGTTATTTTTGATGTTGAAACGATTTTTCTTTATCCATGGGCAATGAGTTTCGATGTGTTGGGTGTATCTGTATTTATAGAAGCTTTAATTTTCGTGCTTATCTTAATTGTTGGTTTGGTTTATGCATGGCGAAGGGGAGCGTTGGAATGGTCTTAGCTACCGAATTTTCAGACAATAAAAAGAAAAGATAAAAAAATTGAAAAAGTTATGAATTCCACTGAGTTTCCTTTACTTGACCGAACAGTCGAAATTTCAGTTATTTCAACTACATTAAATGATCGTTCAAATTAGTCAAGACTCTCTAGTTTATGGCTGCTTCTCTATGGAACCAGTTTTTGTTTTATTGAATTTGCTTCACTAATAGGATCGCGGTTTGACTTTGATCGTTATGGACTAGTACCAAAGTCGAGTCCTAGACAGGCGGATCTAATTTTAACAGCCGGAACAGTAACAATGAAAATGGCCCCCTCCTTGGTGAGATTATATGAGCAAATGCCCGAACCAAAATATGTTATTGCTATGGGAGCCTGTACTACAAATAAAGTATGAGGATTGGCATTCCATTGCTGTCATTTTATATGTATATGGTTACAATTATTTACGCTCCCAACATGCCTATGATGTAGCACCTGGTGGACTGTTAGCTAGTGTGTATCATCTTACCAGAATAGAGTACGGTGTGGATCAACCGGAAGAAATATACATAAAAGTATTTGCCTCAAGGAGGAATCCTAGAATTCCGTCCGCTTTCTGGGTTTGGAAAAGCGTGGATTTTCAAGAACGAGAATCCTATGATATGTTGGGAATCTCTTATGATACGCCGTATCTTAATGCCTGAAAGTTGGATAGGATGGCCCTTACGTAAGGATTATATTGCCCCCAATTTTTATGAAATACAAGATGCCCATTGAATGATAAGAAGGTAATTTACACTTATACAATTACAATTTCAGAGATTCAAAGATTGGACTTTCTGTTCTAGATTAACATTAACCAGAATAGTTGAAGTCTCTTTTTTTGTATTAGGGAATTGTGGATAGGCTAAAAAAAAGGGTAGAATTGGGGATTCGTTGGGATTCTTACTTCTTACAAATTAAAAAAATACTTATTTCGTATGAGCCGAATCAATAGGATGAATTGAATCAAAGGACTTCTGCATCATGAACCTTGTACTGCGCCTATTGCTTAGACTGGTTCTAGTTCTAGAAAGTCATGTCGAGGCGAATTAGGAAATCGAATAAGAACGAAAATACAAAGAAATGAAAGAGTATAGAATTGGATTTCTTTGTATCTGAACCGAATCTTGTTTATTTCAAATTAGGCTTTTTGTTCTTTCACGCAACCAATTGAACCCTTCAAATTCAAATATGTATGACTTATTCACATTTTTTTTGAACGAAAGAAAAAAAGAGAAATATAGAATTTCATTTTAGATACTTTATTTAAATTTAATTTAAAATTTCATTTACGAAACCCTACCCATCTATTTTATAGATGGGGTATATCTCGCCAAAATAGATAAAAGTATCTATTATGATCCAGATACGAAATTAATACGTATCTCGCTTCATATCAATTCATTTATAAAAAAACCTCATCCAAATTAAGCATGTGCCAGGAACCAGGTTTGAACTGGTGACACGAGGATTTTCAGTCCTCTGCTCTACCAGCTGAGCTATCCCGACCATTCCCAATTGTAGCATCCTATCCTAATAGGATTAGATAACTGGGGTCTATGTCAATTAAAAGGCCAGGTGGGGGATTACAAAGCTTTCTCTAAGTCCTGTAATTTCTTGTATCTTCAAAAAGACGGCTTTCGGAGTTTTAGTACGAGTAATGTTATTGATTGTGAATCATTTAGGAATTCCTTGCTTAATT